AATATAAATTTGTATCAAATTTGAACTAGTAACTAATCCCAACATGGAAGTACTGAAAAAACTCATATAAGCAAAAAATCTCAAATATCCGTGATCATGAGACATATAATTATCACTATAAATAAGAACCATAATTCCAACAGTAGTGATTAATATTGACATAATAGAAGTAAGTGGATCGATCAAGTATCCGAATTCTAAAGAAAAATCATTATTGATAATCCAAGACCATACATATTGATAGACAGAACTGCTATTTATTTGCTGAATAGACAGATTCATGGAAAAAATCATGACTATACTTAACAATAAAACGCTTTGAAAAGCCCACATACGACGAATACTTTTTGTTGCCGTCGGAAAAAGAAGAAGTCCCAACCCTATTAACATAGGAACTGGAAGTGGAAGAAAAGGTATTATCCACGCATATTGATATATTTGTTCCATAAAAAAAGTTTTTTATTCTTAATTAATTGTTTCCGATTCACCGGATTTTACTTCTTTCGAAAAAAGTCAATAAAAAAATCAATATATGCACTAACTTATTTAATAATTTTAGATTAGTATTTATTCTGAGTCTTTTCAAAATCGTTCAAATATTCAAAACAAGAAGTTATAATTGGTCAAATGATATGACCAAGCGACATATAAAAACAAATACTTATAATAGGAAAATCTAAATTCTTATTATTATTACGATAAATTATCATAATAATAAGAATTTAGATTTGTAGAGCAAGGATAAAAATTTGGGCTAAAAAGAGTACTTGATGCTGATATGAATTATAGGATTAACTAAGGTCATCGGTCTAATGAAATAAAAACTCTTGATTTTAGTTAGTTTATTTCAACTCATTAACTAATTCATTATGGGATTCATTGTTTTCCATTTCAATTTATTAGTAAATTTTAGATTTTAGAAGATTATAGATCTAAAATTTACTTTTTTATCGAGAAAGGATAAAAAATGACTGAGATATTTTTTTATCAAACCACGTATCCTTTAACAGATTTATTACTAGTCTCACTCGAATTTTAAAATTGAATTTAGGTGTATTTTTTATCAAAAAAAAAAACTCAATTTTTTAGGCAAAAGTTTACAAGCCCTTGAAGTATTTTATTACATGTAAATAAAGTATAGAATAACAAAAATAAAATAACAAAAATAAAAGTCTTTTAGGTTTTTTATTGATTTTATTAAGTTTGATTTATTTTTATGCCATAGCAGATTCTAAAGATATAACTTTGAGAGATAAACAACGAGAACTAAAAGTTCCAAACGAAAAAATTTAGGTTTTACAAATAGTGTATGGAATCAAAATTTTGTTATTTCGAGTAATTTTTGATCCAATTTTCACGGATCTTTGACATATCTATATTTCTTTTTTTTTTTGAATAAAATCTTATTTAGAGAAAAAAATAGATAATGAATAAGAAATAATAATTTGTTTTGAACAATAGATGTCTTTCACATCCAACTATAACAATGAGTAACTTCTTCATTTTAAAATGGCAGTTCCAAAAAAACGTACTTCGATATCAAAAAAGCGTATTCGTAAAAATATTTGGAAAAGGAAAGGATTTTGGGCAGCGTTAAAAGCTTTGTCATTAGGGAAATCTCTTTCTACCGGGAATTCAAAAAGTTTTTTTGTACGACAAACAAATAAGTCCTAAAATATTGGAATAATTTGTGAATTTCAAAGTTAATATAAAATTAACAATTGGTAGTCCCTATTCTAATCAATATGAAATAGACTCTTAATTATAAGATTATAAGATAAGATGTCTAAAAGAAGAATTCTTCCGTTTTCTGAATTCTAAAAAAATTTTTTTAGTATATTTTCACTCAGATTTTGGTGGTGTGGTGGGGAGTCTTATTTTCCCCATCGACCTTTACAAAAATAAAAAATTTTTCTCTTTCTCGGGAAGGGCAGATATAAGATTTTTAGTTCAAATTAATTAATTGTTGAAACTAATGGATTTCATGTTAAAAATTTTTGGATAATTTTCTGACTTCTTAATTTATTGTATTTACTATATGTAATGTATTTAACATAAAAAGAACTTAATTGTTGAGATATTATATATATGTACAAATAATGTGTCAATTTGGAGTAATCCAAAATAGGCATATTTTGGATTCATTTAGAAAATTGATTTTTGTCTGAAATTTTGAAATCAGATAAACCAGAAATAATGACAATAAAAGTAAAAAAAAATGATTCTATCGAAAGAATTATCTAGTTGCAAGAGTTGTTTTTTAGAATAGGATAAACTACGTCAAAGCCTTAAGATAAATAAACCGGACACCCTAAATGAAACTAATGAACCTTCAAATTGACTTGTTCAATCTCGACGATTGAATATAAATAGGCTATTATGAGTTCGAGCAAGCCGCTATGGTGAAATCGGTAGACACGCTGCTCTTAGGAAGCAGTGCTAGAGCATCTCGGTTCGAGTCCGAGTGGCGGCATGCCATCTTCTAAAAGAGATCCAATAG